GAAAGAATACGGAATTGTATTAAGGACTATGTAAAAAAAAATAAGAAAATATCCTCGGGTTTAGAAGGAATTGTCCATATAGGAATTAAAAAAAGAATAGATTTGATTCAGGTCATAATCTATATTGGATTTCCGAATTTATTAATAGAAGGACGAACACGGGGAGTCGAAGAATTACAGATGAATGTACAAAAAGAGTTTCATTCTGTAAATCGGAGACTCAACATTGCTATCACAAGAATTGAAAAGCCTTATGGACAACCTAATATTCTTGCAGAATATATAGCTTTACAATTAAAAAATAGAGTCTCATTTCGAAAGGCAATGAAAAAAGCTATTGAATTAACTGAACAAACGGGTACAAAAGGAATTCAAGTGCAAATTGCAGGGCGTATCGACGGAAAAGAGATTGCACGTGTCGAATGGATCAGAGAAGGCAGGGTTCCTTTACAAACAATTCGCGCTAAAATTGATCACTGTTCCCATACAATTAGAACTATCTATGGAGTCTTAGGCATCAAAATTTGGATATTTGTAAACCAAGAATAAGAAAATAATAATAATGGACCTTTCTTTATCTCGCCATTCTGCTCATCGATAGAAAAAATTTAGAAACTCTTTTCTTCTTTTTCTTAATCAAAGAAAAACGAACAATTATAATTCTATAAGGTTGAATAAAAATTTGATTTACCCTTTATTTAAATTTAATTTAGATTTTAGTATAATTGCTATGCTCAGTGTGTGACTCGTTAGTTTTTTCTTTAGAGTTGAGAATTGAGATTGAAAAAAAAAAGACTGACCCCACTATAAACTTAATAACTATAAAAACTAAAGAAACTTAAAACTAATAACCAACTTATTGCTTCGTATTGTCGAGATCCCAAGAAACAGTCACTATATGACTGAATCGATCATATAGTTGTAGCAACTGAAATTCTTTTCATAAAAAAGAAATCTGATTATGAATTGTGAAAAAAAAGGGATGTGGAAAAATGGAAGGATGATAGAAAGAGAGAATAAAGATCTCAATGATATAGGATTCCCATATGTATGGTTTATGAAGAATTACCCCATAAAAAAGGCAGTGTTATAAAGCATCAACATCAAATAAAAATACAAAATATACAATTACATATAGAATAAGAAATATACAAATAAAAAATAGAAAGAAAATAGAAACATAGAAGAAAATATAAGAAATATAATAAAAGAAATTAAATTAAAATAATAATCTAATCAATATGGATAATATAGTCAGTCTATATATGTATGTAATAAGATAGATAAAGAAATAATAAGATATCAAAGATAGAAAAATAGATAATAGAAATAATAAAAAATAGAGAATAATTTAAATGAGCTTCGGGTTAATAAAAACTGAGGAGATTGACTCGGAAACAAATAACATATTTTGTTGAGAGCTCCATTGCAGAGTTCAGGCCTAAGCATTAATAGAGAAGCTATGGGAACGATGGAACCTGTGATTACATAGGATTTTCTTGAAAACGAATCAATCCTAATGATTCATTGGGTAGGATGGCGGAATGAACCAATAAAAAATGGATTTCTTCTAAATGGTCATGAATTGACCCTACAAATGAAGGAGGAAAGAGTCAATATTCGCCCGCGAAACCTTTCTTTATTTTTATTTAATTTAATAATTTCATTTATTGAATGACTGTTGGCGTGATTCAATAGAGGTAAAGTAAAATATTTTAGAAATTTTGATAAAAGAAAAAAGCATTATATATAAACAAACACGCCTAGTTATATATACAGTTACCTATGTAACAAATTCAATATAAAAAAAATTAGTATATTCTTTCTTAGAATGAAATACATATATACATGTGTATATATAATAATATAATATTATTATTGAATCATTTCATTCGCGAGGAGCTGGATGAGAAGAAATTCTCATGTCCGGCTTTGCAGTAGAGATGGAATTCAGAAATAACCATCAACTATAACCCCAAAAGAACCAGATTTCGTAAACAACATAGAGGTAGAATGAAAGGGATATCTTGCCGAGGCAATCATATTTGTTTTGGCAGATATGCTCTTCAGGCACTTGAACCTGCTTGGATCACAGCTAGACAAATAGAAGCAGGGCGAAGAGCAATGACACGATATGCGCGTCGTGGTGGAAAGATATGGGTACGTATCTTTCCCGACAAACCTGTTACTTTAAGACCTACAGAAACACGTATGGGTTCGGGCAAGGGATCCCCCGAATATTGGGTATCTGTTGTTAAACCGGACCGAATACTTTATGAAATGAGTGGAGTATCAGAAACTGTAGCCAAAGCTGCTATGGAAATAGCTGCATGCAAAATGCCTATACGAACTCAATTTGTTATTTCAGGATAGGTAAACAAAAGTAAAAGAAGAAGAAGGAGTATTGAGAATGAAAAAACAACCACGGATTTCTTTATCTCTGGACAGACAATATTTCTTTTTTCCATTATCCCTTGCATTGAAATAAGAGATTCAAATAAAAATGATATGATTCAACCTCAGACCCTTTTGAATGTAGCGGATAACAGTGGAGCTCAAGAATTGATGTGTATTCGAATCATAGGAACTGGTAATCACCGATATGCTCATATTGGCGATGTTATTGTTGCTGTAATCAAAGAAGCAGTGCCCAACATGCCTATAGAAAGATCAGAAATAATTAGAGCTGTGATTGTACGCACGTGTAAAGAACTCAAACGTGATAATGGTATGATAATACGATATGATGACAATGCAGCAGTTATCATTGATCAAGAAGGAAATCCAAAAGGAACTCGAATTTTTGGTGCGATTGCTCGAGAATTGCGACAATTGAATTTTACTAAAATAGTTTCATTAGCACCCGAAGTATTATAGATGAAAAATAAGATATATCCTATCTATAATCTATATTATAATCTATATATTCCATATATAGATTTATAATATTCAAATATCTGAAATAAATCCGATTAATAGAATAGATTGTGTCTCATGCATATACTTTAAATTTCTAATAATTTTTTATAATTTAAGAATTTCAAAAAAAAAATTCAATAAAAAATAAAACAAAAAAGAAGCATGTTGATTATATCAAAATTAGGAGGCACCAATAACTATAGTTCGTCATGGGTAGGGACATTATTGCCGATATATTAACTTATATAAGAAATGCTGACATAGATCAAAAGGGAAGAGTTCAAATAGTATCTACTAATATCACTAAAAACATTGTGAAAATACTTTTACGAGAAGGTTTTATTGAAAATGTTCGAAAACATCAAGAAAGTCAAAAAAATTTCTTGGTTTTAACCTTACGACATAGAAAGACTAGGAAAGGGAATAAAATAATTTTAAAGCGTATCAGCCGACCCGGTCTACGAATATATTCCAACTATCAACGAATTCCTAAGATTTTAGGCGGAATGGGAATTGTAATTCTTTCTACTTCTCGAGGTATAATGACAGATCGAGAAGCTCGACTAGAAAAAATTGGAGGAGAAATTTTGTGTTATATATGGTGATTCTCCTGGGTACCCTAATTTTCTCTCGAACTTACTATTTGTAAAATAGAGAGGAGAAATGAATTATAGAACTCTTCCTCTATTAGTTGATACTTAAAGGGGGTTCCCTGGAAAATGAAAGAACAAAAATTAATTCATGAGGGTTTAATTACTGAATCACTTCCCAATGGTATGTTCCGAGTTCAGTTAGATAATGAAGATCTAATTCTAGGTTATATTTCAGGAAGAATCCGGCGCAGTTTTATACGTATACTACCCGGAGATAGAGTCAAAATCGAAATGAGTCGTTATGATTCAACCAGGGGACGTATAATTTATAGACTTCGCAAAAAAGATTCGAATGATTAGATCATTCTTTTAAACATCCTTTTCGTAGAGATATAATTCGAAGTTCAAAAATGCAATAAACTGATTTTTGTTTAAAAAAAAAATAGATTCAGAATGAAAGTAAGGAATGATAAATATGAAAATAAGGGCTTCTGTTCGTAAAATTTGTGAAAAATGTCGCTTGATTCGTAGGCGGGGGCGGATTAGAGTCATTTGTTCCAATCCGAGACATAAACAGAGACAGGGGTAATCCTTCTCAAGTTCTAAATCAAGAACTTTTTAAAAGAAAAAACCATGTACATGTAAAAAGAAAGAAGAAAGGATTCGTTTTCATATGAAATAGATATTCCTGTATCCGTATCTTTATGTAGATTTCTGATTCTTCTTTCTTTTTATTTTATTCTTATGAATATGATCTAATAAAATATGACAAAACCTATAGCAAAAATTGGTTTACGTAAGAATGCACGTATTGGTTCAAATAAGAATGAACGTAGAATACCAAAAGGAGTTATTCATGTTCAAGCGAGTTTCAACAATACTATTGTAACTGTTACAGACGTACGAGGTCGGGTGGTTTCTTGGGCTTCCGCAGGTACTTCTGGATTCAGAGGCACAAGAAAAGGAACACCCTATGCTGCTCAAGCCGCGGCATTTAATGCTATTCGTACATTAGTTGATCAGGGTATGCAACGAGCAGAAGTTATGATAAAGGGTCCAGGTCTCGGAAGAGATGCGGCATTACGAGCCATTCGTAGAAATGGGATGCTATTAAGTTTCGTACGTGATGTAACACCCATGCCGCATAATGGATGTCGCCCTCCTAAAAAAAGACGTGTGTAGAAATAAGAATTCAAGAGATTTCAAGAGAAATAAATGATTCTTGGAAATGATCTGATCCAATAATCATAAATAAAAGAAAAATAAGAGTATGGTTCGAGAAGAAGTAGCAGGATCCACTCGAACACTACAGTGGAAATGTGTTGAATCAAGAGTAGACAGCAAGCGTCTTTATTATGGTCGTTTCGTTTTGTCCCCGCTTATGAAAGGTCAAGCCGATACAATAGGTATTGCCATGCGAAGGGCTTTACTTGGAGAAATAGAAGGAACATGTATCACACGTGCAACATCTGAAAATGTGCTGCATGAATATTCTACGATAGCAGGTATTGAAGAATCAGTACATGAGATTTTAATAAATTTGAAAGAGATTGTATTGAGAAGTAATCTCTATGGAGTTAGGGACGCATCCATTTGCGTCAGGGGTCCAAAATACATAACAGCTCAAGATATCATCTCACCACCTTCTGTAGAAATAGTTGACACGACACAGCATATAGCTAACCTGACAGAACCAATTGATTTGTGTATTGAATTACAAATCAAGAGAGATCGCGGATATCGTATGAAATCCACAAACGACTCTCACGATGGAAGTTATCCTATAGATATTGTATCTATGCCTGTTCGAAATGCGAATCATAGTATTCATTCTTATGGGAATGGGGATGAAAAACAAGAAATACTCTTTCTAGAAATATGGACGAATGGAAGTTTAACTCCTAAAGAAGCACTTTATGAGGCTTCTCGTAATTTGATTGATTTATTGATTCCTTTTCTACATGCAGAGGAAGAGGACATGAATTTCAAGGAAAATGAAAACAGATGGAATCTACCCCTTTTTTCCTTTAAAGACAGATTCACTAATCTCAAGAAAAACAAAAAAGGAATTCCATTGACATGTATTTTTATTGACCAATCAGAATTGTCTTCCAGGACCTATAATTGTCTCAAAAGGTCCAATATACATACATTATTGGACCTTTTGAGTCACAGTCAAGAAGATCTTATGAAAATGGAATATTTTCGCATAGAAGATGTAAAACAGATATTGGGCACTCTACAGAAGCATTTTGCAATCAATTTATCTAATAAAAAGTTTTCATTTTAAATCCATTGGAATTTTTTCTTTTTTTAGTTTTTAGAAATAAACAAAGAATAGAAGAAGTTTTTAATCTCCGATACGGTCCATATATTTGCAGAATAGATCATAATAAGATTGATGTATCTAAGGAAGATCCCCTTCTGGATCTTCCTTAGATACCTATGTCGTGGTATTTCACGGTTTAATCAATTTGAAAAAGACCTAAAGTTAGGGATTTCTCAATAGGTAAAGTTGCTCCAATACCTAACCAAAGAGCTACTGCGGTACCGATCAAAAAGACTGTTGTAGCTACTGGACGACGAAATGGATTTTGGAATTTATTGACATTCTCCAAAAAAGGTACTGTCAATAATCCTATTGGTACTGAAACCATTAAAAGAACACCCAATAACTTATTGGGTACTGTGCGAAGTATTTGAAATACGGGAAAGAAGTACCATTCGGGTAATATTTCCAACGGAGTTGCAAACGGATCCGCCGGTTCACCGATCATTGACGGCTCTAGAACTGCTAAGCCCACATTACATGCAATAGTGCCTAGAATTACTACTGGAAAAATATATAAAAGATCATTGGGCCATGCAGGTTCTCCATAATAATTATGTCCCATCCCTTTAGCCAATTTAGCTCTTAATACAGGATCATTCAAATCAGGTTTCTTTGTTATTTGGATAGGTGAATTCTTGTGGATCCATCCCCCAAAGGAACCGGACATGATAATTTTTTATCATCCGGCTCGAGCAAGAATCAAAAGAATCACAGAAATAGATCCATAGAACATAAATAGGTCCATAGAAGATCTATATTTCATACATATCTACATATATAATGTAGAATGACTCTATGAATGACTCTATGTAAGAAAAGATTTATCAAATTCCATTTCCCCGAGTTTCAACGATTCATTATTCATTGCAAAGAATTCAGTTCTGGCAACAAGGAAATGCTCAATATCCAAGTAGGCTTACAAATTTGATCATGATCAAGTGCTTTTTGGATTGTCTTATGTATTTTGGTTGGTATTTATCCCCACAACATCTCGATTTTATTACATACAAAAATACAAAATTTTTACTTGTTACTAATAAAGTCTAGCCCCTGTTCTTCCTTAGATCCCTTATTTAACTCCAATAGTATCATAAATTCAGGGTCGATGCAGAGGAAATGAATGCATCTCCATACTATAAAAAATTTACTAAGATTACTAATATTAATACTATTAATTAATTATAAGAAAATTACTAAAAAAAAAGAAAAATCAAAAAAAGTGGAATAAATAGAACATTGGATCATTCTATTCTAGGGATCTTACGGAGCCTGTTCATGCATGACATGATTCGGGTATGATCATAGAAAATATTCTCCTCAAGCGAACCGGCCTATCCTATGCTACATAAAGGGACTGACGTGATGGTTGGATGCGGAGACACGTTAGGTTGTGAATTCCAACGTGGCGGATAAAATCATATATCTGCATGGACCAATCAATAGTTCAAGTCACACACTCCCATAATCCATCCTCTTTTAGGAAAATATACTTCAACTATTTGATTCGTATCAAATAAACAATACTTCAGAGTTGAATAGAAGTATCCAAATAACATGCCTTATTTTTAAATAATCCATATTTGTAGCAATGAAAGACTCTTGTTCCTCCCCCATATGATAAATTACAAATATCTATGATCTGCCTTCTCTATAAAGGACCCGAAATACCTTGCTTACGTATCATTGGAAAGTGCATTAACATAAATACGGCAGTAAGAAGAGGTAATACAAAAGTATGTAAACTATAAAAACGAGTCAAAGTGGACTGGCCCACACTAGCACTTCCACGTAATAATTCTACCAAGGGTGATCCTATTATAGGAATAGCTTCAGGCACACCTGTTACAATTTTTACTGCCCAATAGCCAATTTGGTCCCGAGGTAAGGAATAACCAGTTACGCCAAAAGATGCGGTCAATACAGCCAGAACCACCCCTGTAACCCAAGTTAATTCGCGGGGTTTTTTAAACCCACCTGTAAGATACACACGAAATACGTGCAAGATCGTCATTAGAACCATCATACTTGCTGACCATCGATGAACTGATCGAATTAACCAACCAAAGTTGGCCTCAGTCATTATGTATTGAACAGAGGAAAAAGCCTCTGTAACAGTTGGACGATAGTAAAAGGTCATAGCAAAACCCGTAGCTACTTGTACTAAAAAACAAGTAAGCGTAATCCCCCCTAAACAATAAAATATGTTGACATGAGGAGGAACATATTTACTAGTTATATCATCTGCAATCGCTTGAATCTCGAGACGTTCCTCGAACCAATCATATACTTTATTGAGATAGGTAACCCAAGAAAGACTCCCCCTCTGAGAACCGTATATGAGAATTTCATCTCGTACGGCTCAAGCCGAAACACACAAATACTGGGTTCAACGGATATGGAATAGAGAGTTTCAAACTTCTTGTGGCTTAGCCGCTTGACTCGATTTGACCCAAAGATACGAAGTAAGAAAAATCCGAAATCTCTTCTTTGTGATGATAATGCCAAGAAATACAATCTCAAGTTGGCTCATCCATCTTTCTTTATGTTAATCGTGACAGGCCTCTTGAATCTTCTCTTCCCTATCTTTTTTTTTTGTTTTTTTTTTTTTATTTGATAGGAATTCTCTTGTTGAGACCCTATGAATCAATTGAAACCTCAGATTCATACTAGAACCACGATGATTTAAGAAAGCCAAAGCTAAACTCAAAGGTTTTCTGAGTAAAAACCATTTGATCATCACTTCTTCAATGAATGTAATAACTCAACAAAATATAGAGAAAGAGGTTTATTTTGGTCAAAAGAAGTATGAAGGAAAAAATTGTTTGATTTAGAAAAGACCTATTTCCATTTTTTTTAATCCGGTTGCGAGGTATAAATAATAGGTATGAATCATAGTTCAAATATTTCTTTTCTTGATCTATTCTATATAGTCCGTGCTCCAGAGACTAGAATAAATATCTGACGAGGTAGAATCATCTTGATAGAGATGACAGGTCCATTCTCTGTATTATCAATAGGATCCATTATAACAAGTCACACGCTCATATTCCGGAAATGAAATATCGAAACAAATAAATTTCACGATCGAACTACCAGAATGAAATCCAAGTCTTACAAGTCTTAGGTAATATTAAGTTGAAGTATTAAGTATTTTAAGCATTAAGTAAGTATAAGTAAAATAATATTTTTTGATTGAAAAACTAGGAAGCCCCTAGTTTTTATGAACTAATTCATTGAAATTCCATCCAGTAAAACAGATGAATTATAAATTTCTAAAATAATAGATAGAAATATTGCAAATAGAGCCATTGCAACTCCCATAAGTGGTGTAGTCCCCCACCCTGGAGCTACTTTTCCATATTCCGAATTCAATGGTTTCAATAAACTCCCTACGCCAGTTCGTCTTGGCCCAGATCTAGAACTACTCTCAACGGTTTTTGTAGCCATAAATCCTCTTTCATCATGGGTTGAAATCTGTTGACTTTGTATACCATTCCGTTGTAGTTGTAAATAAACGACATTATCGTGATCTTGAAATTATCGAAAAAATGGAAACAGCAACCCTAGTCGCCATCTCCATATCCGGGTTACTTGTAAGCTTTACTGGGTATGCCTTATATACCGCTTTTGGGCAACCCTCTCAAAAATTAAGAGATCCCTTCGAAGAACATGGGGACTAGTTGAAGTAATGAGCCCCAATATGAATATGGGGCTCATTACTTCAATGGAAATAATGAAAAATCATTTTATTTTTTTAGTTGGAACTTTAGGTGGTTCTCGAAAAAAGATAGCGAAAAAAATTATCCCTAAAGTTGAAACTAAGAGGAATGTATAAACCAATGCTTCCATAGATTCGATCGTGGTTTACAATTATAGCTTCCACACCTATTCATTTTGGATCATTTACTAAATAAATTCTAAATTGAGATTTACAATTTACTATTACTAACTATTACTATCTATATAGTATGTATATATACTATATATAGATATAGTCATATATTATTAATTCTATTTCTTCTATATTTATATTGTAATATTCTTATTCTATTTCTAATTTTTTTATATATTATTCTAATAGTCTAATAGAATATATTATTCTATTTATACATAAAAATAATAAAAATATAGAAAGAAAATAGAAAATAAATAGATATTTATCTAATTTATATATTAGTATTAGTATATTAGATTAATAATTAGATTAATATATTAGGAAATATTGAATATGAAATGAAATATATAATAGATTCAATTAATATAGAAAAGAGAAATTCTAGCTTAATTCTAGAAATTAACAAATTAGAAATACTAAATAGCTAAATACTATATATATAAATATATAATATAAATAATAAATATAATAGAAATCTAAATTTATATACTCTAAATATTTAAATATTAGAATAAAATAAAAAAAAAAATAGAAGCAAAAGATGTCAAAGGAATTTTGTATCAGACTACTTGTTTCCTTGTAGTTGGATCTCCAAGTTTTTGGAATGCTCCAAATTCCACTTGAGCATCTAAATCTGGATCAATACCGGCAAAAACATCTCTGAACAAGGTTCTGGCGCCGTGCCAAATGTGTCCGAAAAAGAAGAGCAAAGCAAACGTAGCATGCCCAAAAGTGAACCAACCCCTTGGACTGCTACGAAAAACACCATCGGATTTCAAAGTAGCCCGGTCTAATTCAAAAATTTCACCTAATTGGGCACGTCTAGCATATTTTTTTACAGTAGCAGGATCACTATAAATGACTCCATTAAGTTCGCCACCATAGAATTCAACAGTTACCCCTACTTGTTCAACACTATATTTGGATTCTGCCCTTCTAAAAGGAACATCGGCCCTCACAATTCCGTCTCCATCTACCAAAACTACTGGAAATGTTTCAAAAAAGGTAGGCATACGACGTACAAAGAGTTCGCGCCCTTCTTTATCTCTAAATATGGGATGCCCTAACCACCCAACAGCTATTCCATCCCCGTTATCCATTGAGCCTGCTCTGAATAATCCCCCTTTCGCCGGATTATTACCAATGTAATCGTAAAAAGCTAATTTTTCGGGAATTTTAGACCAAGCTTCCGACAAGCTCAGATTTTCGGCTAGTCCGGCCCCAACTCTTCGATATATTTCTTGCTGGAAGTACCCCTGATCCCACTGATAACGAGTGGGGCCAAATAATTCGATTGGGGTAGTTGCTGAACCATACCACATAGTTCCAGCAACTACGAAAGCTGCAAAAAAAACAGCAGCAATACTACTGGAAAGCACAGTTTCAATATTACCCATGCGTAATCCTTTGTATAGACGTTGAGGCGGACGGACACTAAGATGAAATAGACCCGCTAATATGCCCAATGTACCTGCTGCAATATGATGAGAAGCTATTCCCCCCGGAACAAAAGGATCAAAACCTTCCGCACCCCACGCTGGGTTTACAGATTGTACTTTTCCAGTTAGTCCATAAGGATCAGACACCCATATTCCAGGACCATATAAGCCTGTTACATGAAATGCACCAAAGCCAAAGCAAGCGACTCCTGAGAGAAATAAATGAATTCCAAAGATCTTGGGCAAATCCAAAGAAGGTTTTCCCGTACGTTCATCACAGAATATTTCTAGGTCCCAATACACCCAATGCCAGATAGCTGCCAAGAAGCACAAGCCAGAAAACAAAATATGTGCCCCTGCCACGCCTTCATAACTCCAAATGCCCGGATTCGTTATAGTTCCTCCCGAGATACTCCAACCCCCCCACGAATTGGTTATTCCTAAACGAGTCATGAAGGGTATAACGAACATGCCTTGTCTCCACATTGGATCAAGAACAGGGTCAGAGGGATCAAAAACCGCTAATTCATATAGAGCCATCGAGCCGGCCCAACCAGAAACTAGAGCTGTATGCATTATATGGACAGAAAGTAATCGACCGGGATCATTCAATACAACAGTATGAACACGATACCAAGGTAAACCCATGTAAATACCCCTTTCTGAAAAAGAAATAGACATTATGTAACTTTATCGCATTGGAAAAGACTAGACCGTGTATTTCACCTGTTCGGTAGATTTTGTATAGGAAAAGATTTATATTTATTTGTATTCCCTTCTTTTATTTTTAATGAAATAGAATAGAAAGAATTTGAAAATAGAAAGAGAAGGAAACAATTCTATTTCTTTCTATTTAAAAGAACAAAGAGAAACAGATCTTATTCTATACTCGATAAGTACCAATACGCAATGGGAGGATTTTGAGGGAAAAAGAATGCATAGATACTTTTTATAATTCGAAATCATTCGAACAATCGGCTGATCCGATCGATCCCGTTCGTTACAATTTTTCTTTATTCATTCTGTCTTCCTCTATGAACCTTCCAGTCCTATATTCCTATATATAAAGTATATATCTATATACTAATATTCTAAATTAGAATCTATATACTTAATATATACTATACTCTAATTCTATCTAGATAATAATATATCTTATATATATAATATTAAGTTTTATTTTCTAGAATATATAGAATATATTAGATTAGAATATAGAAATATGCTAATACTACTAATACTTATATTATATATATAAGATATAAAAATAGAAAAGAAAGAGAAAAAATGATGAAGACAATAAAACCCATTGTTACGTTTCCATATTAAAGTAAAGTATAGTACTTCATTTTTTCTTTATCTTAATGCCCATTGGTGTTCCAAAAGTACCTTTTCGGAATCCTGGAGAGGAAGATGCAGCTTGGGTTGACGTATAGTGCGACTTGTCAGACATATGGGTCATATGGTATTTCCCCATTATCTCCCCCGATCGAGTATTCTCTATTTCGCCCAATCCAATAAATAGATATTCAATCTTGTATTGATTGAACAATCAATAATTCGGAGCGTGAAGCACAATAATTCCTATTGGGGATGAATATTATCAATTAATATAATTGATGGTTTACTTGGACTGATAAAGTATCCAGGCTCCGTTTAGAGAATACAAAATTGGAAAAGGTAAGAGTAAAAGTAATAGAATGGGAGTGTAAATGTAGTAATATAAATAAGAAATATTAAATAGAAAAAATAGAATAATATTAGATAATTAAATAAGAAACATTAAATAAAGAATATAAAAATAAAATATAAATTTAATTAAAGTATTAAGAAATTATGAAATTCATTAATAATTAAATAGAATATAATATAACTTACTATAATAGAATATTCTAATAGAATCTATTATGTAGAATATATGATGATTACACGATTACCACTTGTATCATAGACTATTCCTATACTTACTATAGGGATAGTATAAAACTGCCTACCAATGGAGTAGTATTATTAATACATCGAATATTTTGGGGAAAGTTATGAAACAATTGAAAAAAAAAAAAGAAGTGGTACTGGAATCATTTGACCTATATGCGCAAATGGAATTCGGGCAAATCTTCCCCCGGAGTAGAACAAGAACCTAAAAGAATTGAAAGGGTCCATTCAGGAACAAGAAAATTACATCGTAATTTGAATTTCGATGAAACAATACATCAATGAGAAGTTAGTTCAATAAGTTCATAAAATTCTTTTTTATTTTCTACATTATAGAATATAGGGAAGGGGAAGGAGGGCAAAACTAATGTTAAAAAAAAAAGAAATAAGACTGGAATCAATACATTGATTTTTTTTTCGCAATTCTTTCGAACCGTATGCATCCAAAGGTGCACGTACGGTTCCTCAGGGATACAATTTTTCCCTAATCAACCGACTTCATCGAGAAAGATTACTTTTTTTAGGTCAAGAGGTTGATAGCGAGATCTCGAATCAACTTGTTGGTCTCATGGTATATCTCAGCATAGAAGATGATACTAGGGATCTTTATTTGTTTATAAATTCTCCAGGCGGATGGGTAATACCAGGAATAGCCATTTATGATACTATGCAATTTGTGTCACCGGATGTACATACAGTATGTATGGGATTAGCCGCTTCAATGGGATCTTTCATTCTGGTTGGAGGAGAAATTACCAAACGTCTAGCATTCCCTCACGCTTGGCGCCAATGAGTTTTTTTATTTGAGAAAAAAATACTATGCCTTCGCTGTATCGAATATGAATCAAATAAAGAATAAGTAATAATAGCATGGCACTTCGAGTTCGATATGAACAAACCCTTAGTGTTTTTTTTCTAACATGAGATTTTGTATCGAGATAGTAGTATGAAAGAAGGGTTATTCCTAAGTTGATTTTATGTGTCAAGCAAGAGTCAATTTCAGCGTCACAAACCATTATTCTTCCACACCAGAAGTATCTTTCTTATTTTTATGTTATGAGAGAAAGAGTCAAAAAAATGGAAAAAATCATTTTATCCTTCTTGGATCATATCAAAAAGAAACTTTGGGATTGCTAAACCACAGACGAGATAAATAGATAAACATATAAAGCAACAGAACCATCATAGTATCTTTTTTACTACTACGAAAGGAAGGGTGGTAAATGGATCATTTAACGATTTGGATCGGATGGGTTCTTTTTCTTCTTTTCGATAGAATTTTTTCTATCGAAAAAATAAATTCCATTGCAGAGCCGTATGCAATGTACAAAAGATGCCCGTACGGTTGTTTAATTCTATTTTTTATTGTTATTTTGATTACCCCTTACTTTAACCCAATCGTGCGATATATAGATAGAAGAGCCATTCATGATGTTATATCAATATCATCAGGGTTATGATTCACCAACCTGCTAGTTCTTTTTACGAGGCACAAGCAGGGGATTTTATCCTGGAAGCAGAAGAACTATTGAAGCTTCGCGAAACTCTCACAAAAGTTTATGTACAAAGAACGGGCAACCCTTTATGGGTTATATCCGAAGATATGGAAAGGGATGTTTTTATGTCAGCAACAGAAGCCCAAGCTCATGGCATCGTTGATCTTGTAGCGATCGAAAATGAAAATACTAGGGATAAATATACGAATTCCGTTTAAAAATTCGAAATTTCCGTGTGAATAGAAATCATTCATAATCATCAACCATCAGGTTAAGATTGATCTAAGCCAACCCGCTCTATTCTATCTAGAATGAGATTCTATAGACACGCCATGCCAACCATTAAACAACTTATTAGAAACGCAAGACAGCCAATAAGAAATGTCACGAAATCTCCCGCTCTTCGAGGATGTCCTCAGCGTCGAGGAACATGTACTAGGGTGTATGTGCGACTCGTTCAGTTCAGATTATGATGAGTTTGAAGAAATGCAAAAGTATCAACGACCACTATCAATGAATTAGGATAGATAGAGTGGAAGACGGCCATTTAATTTACTAGTATCTAAAAATGAAGATCTATCATCTACCTAATTATGTTATGAATTTATGGTTTCTATTGGTGCAAATCCAATCACTCCGTTTGAGATGAAAAGGAATTCTCCATTGGTAACAAATAGTTATCCATTAAGCGGAGGAAAAAGGTTATGCTCCTATTCCTTTTCTTTAAAAAACGGACTAACAGGGTCAGCTACCTAGCCAACTTTCAGAATTAAATGCCGTCACTGTATGGATAGCTTTTTTTGTGAAAAGGACTATTACTTTCTAATTAGAATTGAAAAAAGAATTCTAATTGAAAAATGGATGGGTAGAGCCAAAGAGTGTGAACTATACAAGTTCACAATAAAATTCGATGAAATGAAAGAAGAGGCTCCGGTGTATAGAGAGGACCTCACCGTTTCAGAAGTTGCCATAGAAACGAGGAAACCCACTATTCTTTTTTATTTAGTAGTAGTCGAATTTCTTATTTCCAGGCGAGATACCTTGAAGAAAGAAAAAATCGTGGTCGGGAAGGTCATAGTCGCAAAAGCCATTGGAATTTATATTTTATATATCGGAAGAATCCGTTTTGTTATTAATTGACCGGAAGAAAAGGATGACTGAAAGAAGAGAAATCAATTAGTTATTCAAGAAAGTTTCATTTGATTCAATGACCAGAGTTAAACGAGGATATACAGCTCGGAGACGTCGAAAAAAGATTCGTTTATTTGCATCAACCTTTATAGGGGCTCATTCAAGACTTACTCGAACGACTACTCAACAAAGAATGAGAGCTTTGGTTTCCTCTCATCGAGATAGGAGCAGGAAAAAAAGAGATTTTCGTCGTTTGTGGATCACTCGGATAAATGCGGTAACTCGTGAAGATAGGCTATTCTATAGTTATAGCCTATTTATCAACAATCTGTACAAGAGACAATTGCTTCTGAATCGTAAAATACTTGTGCAAATAGCCCTATCAAATAAGAATTGTTTTGATATTATTTCAAATAAAATCATCAATCAAAAATAAAAAAAAAATACAAATCAAATAAAGGAATAAAAGAATATTAATAGAATCTATTATACATGAAACAAGAATGATTGAAACAGGATTTCCCGGAGAAAGGACTCCGGGAAGATAGAAAAAAAGAAATTAAGATTTGAGTAGTAGGAATAAACGAACATTTTTCAATAAAAAAAGATTTCTTTCTCATTTTTCCTTTTTTATAATACAAGAATCAAATCTGGATTCTAGTTTTTTCGAGCAAAACATTAATATAAGCTTGAGTTCCGATTGGAGTTTTTAGGAGTATATCTATTTATTTTTGGTTCTAGGACCAGTAGTTCTAGGGATCGACTCCACTCTCTCCAATTGTTTCTCATTATTACGAAAAGGTAACAAAGATAAAATACGAGCTTGTTTTATAGCAATAGTAATTAATCTTTGTTGTTTCAAGGTCAACCTATTTGTCCGTCTAGATAAGATTTTTCCTTGTTCACTAAGAAATCGACTAATTAAACTCATGTTTCTATAATCGATTTGATCCCCCGATCCAATTGGGGGTAAACGCTTACGAAAAGATCGCTTGGATTTACGAAAAGGTTGTTTGGATTTATCCATGGTTTGCTTATTCCTTGTTTGTTTATTCCTTCTATATAAAAGAATCTATAAAATAGAATTCTCTTTTTTTCTTATTCATTTAAGATTCGACCAAAATAGTATTTGGTTTGTATTATATATGTTAAGATGTAAAGTTCTTACTCTTCTCGCTACTTGGAAAAATCACACACACATTCCGTTCCACCTATTTCTTTAGTTCCCCATGAATCGTATACTTTTGACAATAGCGACAAAATTTTCTAAATTCTAGTCGGTTGGGTGTATTGTGTCGATTCTTTTGAGTAATATATCTAGAAATGCCCGGCGATTCTTTATTGACACCCTTTCGAACACAACAGGTACATTCCAAAATCACTATAATTCTGATATCTTTACCCTTGGCCATGAACCTCCTTTTCATTTTGGATCGACTTCACTTTAGAACTCTCTTCATTTTCTTTTTGATCCGAACCAAATAAAAATAAAAAAAAAAGAATCTATATTCTATATCTAGACTCTATTAATAAAAGTTACTAACTAGAAATGGGATTTGTAAATATTTTCTTTTTCGAATTATTAGAATTCAAATGACTTCGGAGTACTATAATCTAAAATAGAATTACTATAACTATAAAGAAAAAGAGTCATATTCATTAATAGAAGAATATTAAGAATATCGTAATAATTAATTAATACAATTTTTTCTAACTATGAATTATTCCTATCCTAATCTCAGTATTTTATTCTTTCTATGTTAAAATTTCGTCGCCCCTAGACTGGATCCACATTTCCATTTCTTTCCCCCCAAATTCTATCGTAGATTCACTGTATTTTGACTGAGGTTCAATACACTCTTTCTCTTTCTTTTTTTTTTTAGGATAGGAAAGAAAAAGGAAGCGAAATTGGAGCCATGTTACGTAGAATTGTATCTCAAATCTTCGTTCATTTCTTCACAGATCAATACAAGAATTCAATCAGGATGAAAAAAAGGGGAATGACAAGGCATCCGGAAATAAACGATTAATTTCTATCAATAGACCTGCTAAAGACCCAAACCATAGAGTGGTTAGCACAGGTGCCGTTGAGAGATATGTTTTTATATCTCGCATTGAAAATCCTCCTTCTTCTTTTATTTTCTATTTTTTTCTTATTTATTTTAATTCTTTATTTGTATTGTATATTGTAATACATATATAGTCCTAGTTCGATATTCTAATACATAGATCATAGATAACCCGATATTTTAGTTCAAGATCGTTTGTTTTTGCTTGAAATAAAATTAGAATTAGGAATTACTAACTAAAATGCATATGTACAATGACCCAGCATATTCAATTTTGCCGCTCCCTAAAAAAATGACAAGAACATTCTCTACCTATATAGATAGGTAGAGCAAAAAAGAAGGATGTGGAAAACAAAACATGTATTTTATACAATGACACTGTACAACAATTTTTAAAAGGGATGTAGCGCAGCTTGGTAGCGCGTTTGTTTTGGGTACAAAATGTCACAGGTTCAAATCCTGTCATCCCTACCTATTCTTTCTCCTATGGACAGTTACGAGGGATTCATTGAGTAAGATCGGGAGATTTTGGACATAATCTTTCGTTTGTACATACTATATGTACATGTACACAAGACCCCTCGGGGGTAAAAAAATACTTTTCTTTCACTTTACAATCGTATCTACTGTTATACGATATAAGAAAGCGCTCTTAGTTCAGTTCGGTAGAACGCGGGTCTCCAAAACCCGATGTCGTAGGTTCAAATCCTACAGAGCGTGATTTCGTTTATGTTATGTCGAATTACAATGAAATAACTTAACAAAACAAAGTCTAATTGCAACTTAAATTTGACCTCCTCCTTGTAGGAGGTCAATCAAAAAAAGAAATGTTACTCAATCAAAGGTCCAACTGATCACCGCGCCTGTATTGTAAATATGCAGTTACAAATAATCCTGTTAAAGTAATAGGAATTAGACCTAAGACGATTCCAAATAGAAAAACTTCAATCATTTCAATTTGTTTTAGGGAATAAAAAGAGAGGTAAGATCTATCCCTAAATATTAATCTGAATTATCCGTGAATCTCAATGACCGGGAATTTACAATTGAGAACCATAGAATACCTGAAATAAAATATTCTGGGAGGCTTTGATTTTGATTTTTGTAAATTGTTTATTGAATTTCATTCATTTCAAATAAGTCGTATCTTGTTCAAACCAATAAATAGAGCTGGGGTTATAGTTGAAGCAGCCAGTAAAAAACCAAAATAACTAGTTAGAATAGGCATGAAAGAGCTAAATTAGATATGTTCTTTTAATACATATATGAATAAAACATTTACCTAAGTTTCAATCCAGATATGACGGTAATAAAAACGAATTTAAAGAATTCGTTTAGTTCCAATCGAAAGTTCTTGATTCATCAGTCATTATAGACGGACGCTAAAAAAAAAGAAAACCTTGACTTTTTTAAAAAATTGAAAATTATTGAATATTTTCATTTGATTTTTATTTTATTTCTTTATTTGAATTTGATTTTGGTCCAACTCGATTCAAAGAATAGCAACTTCTATTACTCTTTTAGGTTCTATATTCTTTCCATATTAAAGAATCCCATCTTTGTTTTGTTTTGTAGTTCCATAAGGAAAGAACTCTTGGGGAGATCTAATGTAACAACAGTTGCATCACGAATATGGATTGTTCCAACGATCTCTTTTTTTTCTTTTCGCAAATATTCAAAATACTAAATATAAAAAAGAATAATAAAAAATATGAAATCTAATTCTAATATATTAATTCCATTTAACCAATGAAAAATGAAATAGTAAAGAATTAAATAGATAGGGATAGTAATAAGAATTTCGATTTAGAATAATTATTATTTAGAATAGTAATAATAGCTTCAGTTTAGAAGTTCAAAATGAAATAGTATTAGCATATTTATTCTATGAACGAACAATTACCAATTACTTGAATAAAACGAGAGGATTCAAAAAAATAAAATATGAACCGAACCACCAAAAGGTTTTATAGATTTAAAATAACATATAATGAAATTTTATGAATATAATGAGATCTTTCAATCATGATATCTCTCATTAATTATTAGAGCCCATCCATTCAAGATCTTTACTTTCTATTACTATGATAAATCCACTAATAGAAACCTTACTTAATCTTATTATTCTAATATTCTAAGGAAAATACATTTATACATAGACAAGGAAGATATAGCAATAGCATTTCCTTTC